AAATTTCACCTCTCCCATCAATAGGTTTAGCCAGAGCATTTACAACACGACCTAAATAAGCCTCACTCACGGGTATCTGAGCAATTCTTCCGGTTGCTTTTACAGAACTCCCCTCTTGTATCATCAAACCATCGCCCATTAATACAACACCAACATTATTTGATTCCAAATTCAGAGCAATACCTATTGTACCTTCTTCAAATTCGACTAATTCACCTGCCATTACTTCATCAAGACCATGAACACGAGCAATGCCGTCGCCTACTTGAAGTACGGTACCGGTATTTACAATCTTTACTTCTCTATTATATTGTTCAATACGTTCACGGATAATATTACTAATTTCGTCGGCTCGAAGGGTTGCCATTAGTATCTTTTTTTATTCTTTTTCGGAAGCAAAGGAAGAAAATAATGCCTAAACTCTAGACTCAAATAAAAGTAGAAAGGCTAATCCGTTATTTTTTCCATGGCCCCGAGAGTGCTAATATTGGCGCTGATGGTACGGAAATGTAACTCCTTATTCAAACAACTATTCAGAGTTCCTAGAGCTCCTTGTAAGGCTTGTTGGAAAACTCGTTGTCGAACCTGATTAATTGCCCTTTGTTGTTCAAAATGAAGGGTTTCATTTTTGTAATTTTCTAGTCGTTCCAAACTATCACTAGTAGCATTAATTAAATTGACTTTTTCCCGCTCTATATCAGAGTATCCATTTATTCGATACTCATCCGCTTCAATTTCCACTTTCCGTAAGCGAGCCCGAGCTCTTTCAAGCTGCTCAATGGCCCTTTTACGTAATTCTTCAGAATTTCGAATAGTACTCAAGATCTTCTGTTTTCGATTATCTAATAAATCATTTAATGAAAGTAGATTATTTTACCATTAATTTCACAACTCCCATAATCTTTTCCCGAACCAAACATGAATCTTTCGATTCATTTGGCTCTCACGCTCAATCAATTCAATTATTTATTTTAGGAATATTCCCATATATTTTACTGTAATGAGCCTACCCTCTCTCTCTTTTCTGTTCGTATTCAAAAATATCGAAACTGATATACAGAATATTAGGAGGGCTCTTCCGACCAAACAAAAAATCTATAATTGTCAGCAAAGTTGTTGTTTTATTTAATTTAAATGTATAATATAAATTATTATCTTTTTTTTTATTTCCCTTTTTATTCAAATCTTCATTAAAATTAAATCCAAAAATACCTCTTTTTATACATAGGTCGTCGATTCGGCATTGGGTAAAAAGGGCAAGGCGCCCCTTCCCTATTTCTAATAAACGGTTTCAAATTATTTTCTCGATATGAGTGTTCTATATCGGATAAATTATCAACTATTCATTTTGAAACCATTTTGCTACTAACACTAACGTAGTGGTAGAAAGAGTACCATGTTATGCCTGAACTTCAAACAGTTTAGCTTTAACCATGTTAATGGTCTCGCATTATTGGTCGATAGAGAATCAAGATTTACCAATGAGTTACGAAATGCTATGGTTCTTACATATGATTTATTAATTTATTCATAAGTAATTCGTTGAGATCGTGCACCTTTCTTTCCTATTTCTTATAATTATAAAAAAAAAAATAAGAATCATAATAATGTGCAGCTGGTTGGATCCAACCTATTCTTGAAATATACAACTCGCACACACTCCCTTTCCAAAAAAAATCAATACACCAAGCACTATACTTAGATTTATTAGATTTGTTGCTAAAATATCAGTATTAAACCCGAAACTTCCGGCGGATGGCCAATAGCCCAAGGAAACGAAAAAATCGGTTATATTTTTCATATACTCTCCTCTTTCTTATAGATAAGACTAACAAAGAACATAGTTCTTTTTGTATCACCTCACTCGCCTCGCCCTGATCGATTTCTTTTTATTAATTTATTTTTTATGGGAATAGATTAAATAATTTAGTAATTTATAATTTATTTAAAATTTCTTATTCTTTTAAGTTCTCCATAAAAAGATTAGGTCTCATACCAACACCAATTGCGAAATATTTCGTTTCTTTAAACATTTCGTTTCCTAGTAAAAAAAAAGGTTTCTGTTGTACTAAGGGTGGAAATGGGAAGGAAGAAAGCGAACGGATCCGTAATAATTATAAAAGTGTTGATATAATTAGAAGAAGCAAACGGCAAGTCCGAGTTAATAAACCAAACTAAGAAAGAAACGTATAACGTACGTTTTCACATTTCTAATTTTAGGATTAAATTAAACAAAAGGATTTGCGAATAAAAGTGCTAATGCCACGACTAGTCCGTAAATTGTTAAAGCTTCCATAAAAGCTAGACTTAACAATAAAGTACCTCGTATTTTACCTTCCGCTTCTGGTTGTCTCGCAATACCCTCGACAGCTTGGCCCGCAGCAGTACCTTGGCCAACTCCAGGTCCAATGGAAGCAAGCCCTACGGCCAATCCAGCAGCAATAACGGAAGCGGCAGAAATCAGTGGATTCATAGTAAGTTCCTCGTACAAAAAAAAATGGTTAATGATATTAATGATACAATATCAATATAGTTATAGTAATAATAAATACTATAGTATTATAGTATAGTAATATTATAAATATATAAATAGATATTAATAATATATTAGAAAAGAAATAGGAATAAATAAAATTCTATAATTTATTCTATAATTTATATAGTCCATTTATCTAGTCCATAGGGATAATCCCTATATAACTAGTAACTAGTAAATATCTAATATCACATATACATTTGTTTCTTCCATAATGTAAACCGTTTGCATTTTATTTTTATATTGAATTGGATTTGAGAATCATTTTTCGAAATATATGTAAGGGCCAGACATTACATATATCTAGTTTTACTAGATACTAGACCCCCTAACCCATTTTTCCAATTCCGTAATATCGTCTATCTTCCCTCCTACGAGATTGGGTCGTTTATACATATGTATTTGTATCTATATATGTTTATGTATTATGTTTTATGTTGTCCAATTGTCCAACCAAGTGCGTATTTGGATTTGGAACCATGCATGAATTCGATTAAGTTAAAAAAATACTTTTTAAAAAGCTAATCAATGATGACCCTCCATAGATTCACCTATATAAGCCGCGGCTAAAGTTGCAAAAATAAGAGCTTGAATACCGCTTGTAAATAAACCAAGAAACATAACGGGGATAGGAACTACTGAAGGTACTAAAGAAACAAGAACAACAACTACTAATTCATCAGCCAATATATTCCCGAAAAGTCGAAAACTAAGAGATAAAGGTTTTGTAAAATCTTCTAGGATATTAATTGGTAAAAGTATTGGAGTTGGTTGGATGTATTTCCCAAAATACCCCAATCCTTTTTTGGTAAGACCCGCATAAAAATATGCCACTGACGTGGGTAAAGCTAAAGCAACAGTAGTATTTATATCATTCGTGGGCGCAGCTAACTCTCCATGAGGTAACTGTATAAGTTTCCAAGGTAAAAGAGCACCTGACCAGTTAGAAACAAAAATAAATAGGAACATAGTTCCAATAAAGGGAACCCAGGGGCCATATTCTTCTCCAATCTGAGTTTTACTCAAGTCTCGAATAAATTCAAGGACATATTCGAAGAAATTCTGACCGTCGGTCGGAATTGTTTGTGGATTCCGAACTGCTATGATGACTGAACCTAATAAGATAGCAATTACGACCCAAGAAGTGATAAGTACTTGGGCATGGATTTGTAAACCTCCTATTTGCCAATATAAATGTTGGCCTACTTCTACACCCGATATATTGTATAACCCATTGAGTGTTTTAATGGAACATGGTATAGCATTCATATTTTCCTCTGATATAAATCGAACTTAAAAATTGATTTTGATTGAACCATTTTATTTCTTTCTCAACTCACCAACATTAATCATTAATACAAATCGAATTTAGGATACTCAAAATCATATAACATAATCTAAATATCCCTATTTTGATCTTTATCTCTTTTTCTTTAATCTCTTTTTGAAGTTCAAGAAATAGTAACCGATCCAATAAATCTATCGAGTTCACAAACAATGAATTAATTTTATTATTCTTAATCATAATCAACGATTTCTTATATAGCTAGAATGACCCTCGCAAATTGCGAATACTAATTTATTAAGAATGAATCGAATTGAAGCTATAGCATCATCGTTGGCTGGAATTGAAATATCTGCGAGATCCGGATCACAATTTGTATCAATTAAACAAATAGTAGGAATCCCTAAAATGACACATTCTCGAAGAGCCGTATATTCTTCTTGCTGATCAACGATGATTACAATATCGGGTAACCCCGTCATATATTTGATCCCACCCAAATATGTTTGCAAGGTAGATAATTTTCTCTTCAACATTGCTGCATCTCTTTTGGAAAGACGGTTGAGTTTCCCCATTTTTTGTTCTACTATTAAGTCCCTGAACTTATGAAGTCTCGTTTCCGTAGTGGACCAGTTCGTTAACATACCACCAAGCCACTTTTTATTAACATAATGACACCGAGCCCCTATTGCAGCTGATGCTACTAAATCCGCTACTTTATTTTTAGTACCAACGATTAAAAAGGTTTTTCCACTACTTGCTGCATTAAAAACTAAATCGCAGGCTTCCGATAAAAAACGAGCAGTTCTCGTAAGATTTATAATATGAATACCTTTACGTTTTGCAGAGATGTAAGGAGCCATTCTAGGATTCCATTTTCTAGTACCATGACCAAAATGCACTCCCGCTTTCATCATTTCTCCTAAATCGATGTTCCAGTATCTTTTTGTCATTTTTTCCGCATTTCCCCACACTTCCTCTTTTTTTAACAAAGAGACAAGGTACTCTGAAATAAATAATTGTTCCGACGGAACCTTCTTTCTACCGTGGATTGACCGTTGATATACGGCCCAAACCATTAATTTCTTTTAATTACTTATTATTATTTTTTTTTTTTGACTAAATTAATATTCATAATCGTACCAATCCAACCAGAAAATTAAAGTAAAAAGAATGAATCTCTTCTTAAAAATCATTAAATTGCGTAAATGGTTGTTGTGATGTCCCATGAAAATTGTTTGGAGCACAAGAACAAAAAAATTCTCTATGGTATAACAAAATATCTCTCATTTCCAACTTGAATAAATTTTTCCTTTTTATTTCCAAATAAACATTTTTGTCTTCCCTTGAATGGTGCACTAATTTTTTGAATCCAGTACCAACAGGAATAAGCCCCCCCAAAACAACGTTCTCTTTCAGTCCTTTCAACCAATCAATACGACCTCGTAAAGCGGCTTTTGCTAAAACTCGAGCGGTTTCTTGAAAACTCGCTTCGGATATGAAACTTTGAGTATTCAGGGATGCCCTCGTTATTCCCAATAAAATTGCCCGATAATTGATCGCCTCGTCTAAAGCACGTCCTGCTCGTTCCGCTCGCAACATTCCTATTAATTCTCCGGGTGAAAAAACATTAGACATTCCATCTTCTGAAACCAACACTTTTGATGTTATTTGACGTACAATGATCTCTATATGCCTGTTATGTATCTGTACCCCCTGAGATCGATAAACCTTTTGAATTTTATTAACCAAAGAGATACGACTTTGGGCTATGGTTAGCTCAGCTCCAATCAAGAATCCCCAGGGGATTCCAAGAATTCTTGGTATACGTTCGTTCCAACTTTCAACTCTCTTTTCGAGGTTCATCGATATTGAATCAATTGAACGCACTTCTAAGACCTGTTCCACTTTTGGAAGACCCTGCGTTATGTCACCAGATCTTGATTTTTCGTATATAAATGTAACTAGTGTCTTTCCTTCATAAAGGATTTCTCCATAATGACCATGAACTGTTGTTCCTGGGGTAGCCAAATAGGGCTTAGCCGATCTTATAACTAAGGCATCAACATGAACAATTAAAATTTGACCAGATTTTTTTATGTGTGGTCCGTATTTAAATAGATATGCATTTTCACAAATAAATTGCCCAAGGCAAATTATTATGGAGGTCTCTTCACCAGAATCATAATGGAGAAAACACCAATTTAAATGGAATGGATTCAAAATTATATTACTGCATGGATCGAGATTATAAATTCTCCTATTTTCATCCATTAAACAATATTTAAGTACTTTAAAAGTCTGTTTAAAATTGTCAAGTAGCAAATATTTCTTTAACGATATATGATTATGAGTTAATAAATGGTAAGATGAATAAAAATTCGCTATTTTAGGTACAATAGTACCTAAGGGACCTAACAAATACCTAATTGGGATTAGGGGATCCAATTCTTTTATCGCATTGTTATATTTCGAACCGTTGAATGGACTAATTCGAAAACAGTTGGATGATGACAAAATTATCAAAGATTGGCATTCCTTATTTCGATTCAAGAACGTACCAATAGTTCCTTGCTGTTGGGTAACTAATTGAAACTTCGCCTTGGAATGAAAGGGATTGATATTGGCGCGATTTAATCTCTTATTGGGAATCAATCTCGAATCTGTTATATTATATCTATATCTTTTTCCACTATATGAAAGAGTGGACTTGACTTTGACTAACTCAATTCTTATGAAATCGCGAATTAGATCATTTGCCCTTACCTCAACAAACGACGCATAAACCTCTTCTTTGGAACCGTTTTGTTTTTGGTCCCAATTTAATACTAAGCAAGTCCGAACTAATTGAATACTTGTGTTATAAATTTCTTGAATTGACTTTCCATATTCCGAAAGAATATAATTGACAACTTGAAGTCGGACATCATCCTTTTCCTGCAAGAGATCCTGAGGAAAAAGTGTTGCTAAATTTATCCCATCGGCTATTTCATATGTGACTACGGGCCGAACCGAAACAAAATATTTTTTCTTGGTAGGTGTGATCCGCTGGACATAGATCCAATCTTTCAATTTTTTTGATTCCTTAGAATTTTTTTTTTTTTCCATTACGGGCGGTATCAAAATGCCGCAGTGCCTGGAGATCTTATCTGTCTCTCCAGGAAAATGAATATCTCCATAAAAAATTCTCAGTTCAATACTTTTTTTTTTTCTCTCCACTCGAACTAATCCGCCTACTCGACTTCTTTTATTTAAAGCAAGTTGTGTATCTACTCTAATGATACTATTGTTCCGGACCATAATGGACGAGGATCCAGGTAAAATATGTATTTCTTCGGGAATGAAAAAAAACCGATCTACTTTCATTTGGTATTTAAGACTCAATTCTTTTGTTCCTCGGTACTCAATCAAATCCTCTTTTTTGACGATTGAATCTACCTCCACAGCCCCATATTTAGTAATTCCTGAACTGCTTCTTCTATATCGTGGATCATCAAAATAAGCAAAAATACTATTTCTACGTAAAATACCATTTATGGGTATTTCGATCGAAATACCAAAACCAGATATTAGTTCTTTTTGACGTTCTTGATCATATTTTAATGGTATGATAAATCTATTTCTTCGTCTTTTTGCTAATAAATATGAATTCTCTTGAAGAATAGACGGATATATAAAATTACACTTACCATTGGATATAATTCGATCAGATATTGAATAATCAATGATTTCCATATCTTTTTTACTAGAAGTATCCAACAATTTATGTCTTACTCGATCATTAGTCATTGAGAGGTCAGAGATATATTTGTCTTCGACAGAAAAAGAATAAGCATTCATTTGATCTTGATCCTTGTGGATCGAAAAAGATACTATACTAGATCTTCGCGGGCCTCCTGCTAATATCCATAAATGACTTGTTTTTGGTAATAGATGAACATTACCATATGTATATTCGGGTGCATGGTAGACATCGGTACTCCAGTGCATTTCTCCCTCTGATTCAGAGTAAATATGTTTTCGGACCTTCTCTTTAAAATGAAAAGTGGACGTTCCCGCACGAATCTCAGCGATCACTTGTTCTGATTCTACATATTGATTATTTTGAACTAAAATCAAACTCTTTGGCGGAATATTCACATTATGGATAACACCCCGACTCTCAATAATTACATATAGATCTATAGAACATAAAAAAGCAGGATGCCCATGACGGGTACGTGTGGGATGAACAAAATCTTCATTAAATTTGATTTTTCCGTTAGAAGGAGCTCGTACATGTTCGGCAGTACCACCTGTGAATACTCCACCGGTATGAAAAGTTCTTAATGTTAGTTGAGTCCCCGGTTCCCCAATTGATTGACCCGCAATAATACCTACAGCTTCTCCCAATTCGGCTAGGTCACCATGAGTAGTACTCCGACCATAACATAATTGGCAGATCCAAGATGTGCTTCTGCAAGTAAAGGGGGTTCGAATATATATTGATCGTGCTCGAAAGGTTATGAATCGATTGATAAGCCCAATCCCAATATCTTGATTCCTAGCGGCGATGCATCGTAGACCTATATATATATCGTCTGCTAATACACGACCAATTAGTGTTTGGACAAAAACTCTTTCTGTCATCTCATTTCGAGGACTCACGGAAATACCTTGGATAGTACCACAATCTATTCTACGTACAATAATGTGTTGAACCACTTCAACAAGTCTACGCGTGAGATATCCAGCATCTGATGTACGTACAGCAGTATCCACGACTCCCTTGCGGGCTCCGTAGCAGGAAATTATATATTCTGTCAAAGAGAGTCCTTCACGCAAATTGCTTTGAATAGGTAAATCAATCATTTGTCCTTGGGGATCTGACATTAATCCTCTCATACCTACTAATTGGTGTACTTGAGATGCATTTCCTCTAGCTCCCGAAAAGGACATTAGATGGACTGGATTAGAAGAATCAGTCATCCGAAAATTGGGATTCATTTCTTGTCTCAAATATTCGCTTGTAGCATACCATATCTCAATAGATTGACGTAATTTTTCTACTGCATGAACATTCCCATAATGATGATGTTTCTCCAAAATAAAACTTTGTTGTTCAGCGTCTCGGACTAACCATCCCTTAGATGGTATTGTTAAAAGATCATCTATTCCTAATGAAATAGATGTAGCAGTGGCTTGCTGGAAACCCAAAGTCTTCATTTGATCCAGGATATGTGATGTATATGCCATTCCGAAATGATCTATTAATCTGCTAATAAGTCGTTTCATAGCAGTTCCATCTATCACTTTATTGTGAAAGACCAGATCGACCCGTTCTGCCATAAGTACCCCCATATTCCGCTGAGTAGGATTCGACAATGGACCTGAGTCAGTGATTCTAAAACTTCCTTTCCTAAATTTTTATTTGCGTATAAATTCAGAAATTATGATACCAGTGAAACTGGAGAGACTCGAATTTCATTCCCACGGGTATGGATATCGCCTAATCTAATTTCTTAGTTTATATAGCTATAGCATATGAGTAGGCCCGGCAAAATCCCTGTATAGCTTCTTCTATTTCTCGATAAAAAAAAATATGACCAACGGTGGTTCGAATGTATACACAGCCGATTTCTTTTTTTACACTTCCTACTATTAGATAGTGCCCATAAATTTCATGATAAGTGCCCGAAGATTCATATTGAACTTCGACGGGAACTTCTCTTGAACCAATGACACGTTGATCTAGTCGCCACCGGAGCCACAAAGGACTCTCTAAATTGATTCGTTTCTGCCAATAAGCTCCAAGTGCATCATAGGAACTAAAAAAATACGGTTCTTTCTCTTTCGTATACGTATATTTATAGTTATTATTAGCATTAGCAACTGTTTTCTTTTGATAGTTTCTGCAATTATATAGATTATATCTATTTGCACCAATACCCTGACGACTCCCGATTGTTAATACATAGAGTCCGATAAGCATATCTTGAGTTGGCACGGAAATAGGATCCCCAATAGCTGGAGACAAGAGATTCATATGAGAAAACATAAGTAAACGAGCCTCTGCTTGAGCTTCCAAAGATAAAGGTACATGAACAGCCATTTGATCCCCATCAAAGTCTGCATTGAAGCCCTTACAAACTAATGGGTGTAAACAAATAGCGCGCCCACCTACTAAAATGGGTTGGAAC